GCATTTGACCCCGTACCACCGAAAGGTTTGGTCGCATACTTGAAAAATAACCCAAAAAATCAAGGGAATGCTTGGATAATTGGTTTATATAAATCCTTCCTGGTTGAGACCACACATAAGAATGACATTGCCATAAATTGACAAGATAATATTTCCACTTATTCATCAGAAGAGGGGTATCCTTCGAAGACAGAATAGATTTTCCTTGATATCTAACATAATGCATAAAAGGATCCTTGAAGAACCATAAGATGGCGGCCGGAAAATCATTAACGAAGACTTCTTCTACAGGATATTTTTTTTTTTCATAGAAATGTATTCGCTCAAAAAAGATACCAGAAGAGGTTAATCGTAAATGAGAAGATTGATTACGAAGAAAAAGTAAAATGGATTCGTATTCACATACATGAGAATTATATAGGAGCAAGAATAATCGTGGATTACTTTTTGAAAAAATAATTTTTTTTGGAGTAATAAGACTATTCCAATTATAATACTCGTGAAGAAAGAGTCGTAATAAATGTAAAGAAGAGGGATCTTTCACCCAATAGCGAAGGGTTTGAACCAAGATTTCCAGATGAATGGGGTAGGGTATTAGTACATCTGATACATAATTTAAATGTGGGAATTTGTCCTCTAAAAAAGGAAATATTGAATGAATTGATCGTAAATTATAAGATTTTACGATTTCTGTCGCCTCTAAGGAAGATACTAATCGTAGGGAAAACGGAATTTCCACAATGACTGCAAATCCCTCCGACATCATTTGAGAATACAAATTTTTGTTGTACCCAAAAAATTTTTTTTGGTTAGAATCATTAGCGGAAATTATCAAATGATTCTGTTGATACATTCGACTAATTAAACGTTTTATAATTAGTAAACTATATTTAGTGTCATAACCTCCATTATCCAACAAAATCGATCTATTTAAACCATGATCATGAGCAAGTGCATAAATATACTCCCGAAAGATAAGTGGGTATAGGAAGTCATGTTGCTGATATCTATCTAGTTCTAAATATCCTTGAAATTCTTCCATTTTTAATGTGAACAAGAAAATAAATAGGTGATTTATTGGGTTATCAAATGATACATAGTACGATACAGTCAAAACAAGGTATTATAGTAAGAAAATACCTCGGAACAAGTAAGACTCATCAACAGACTCTCTAGCCTCTCTTTTTCCATCTAATTGATTTATGTTCATTCTAGGGTAACAAGATGGTTAGAAGTCCTTTATTTTTTCAATCCAATCGCTCTTTTGATTTTGAAAAATCTTTATCAATATACTGCCTTCTTCTACACATTTATCTCTACCCCATAATGGGTAATAGCTAATAATTAGGACTCATAAGAAATTTATAATCCACTCATGGGAAAAGTTTTTCCCGTATTAAGCACTAATATATTTTTAACGTCTAATTAGATCGGGTAATCATTCAAAAATTAAGAACAGAAGCTCATTACTTTTTGTTTCCCTATAATTGGAACCGTAGTAGGGCTCTACCCATTTATTCACTCGACCAAATTCATTTTTTTTATTACACGACAAGAATTCAAACAATTTTAATAAGGTTTTGGACCTATTCGGTAAGAATGAAATATTCTTAGAATTATCCATTGATACGACATGCTGCTTTTTCCATTCATTCCTTTCAGGATCAGTCGTGGTCTTACAAACTCTACCGATGGTATGGACGAATCTTTTGCTTCATACAAATGTGTAAAAGATGCTAGCCGCACTTAAAAGCCGAGTACTCTACCGTTGAGTTAGCAACCCAAATAAAATAATTAGAATGTGTAGATACAATCGGAATCTCAATAAAAAAAAGATTGAATTGCACAACGCAATCCAAACCAATCAAAAATTAAAATAGCACAAATTTTTTAAATTCTAATTGATTAGATTCTGAACATAATAAAAATGAACAGATCCGATGAAAAAACTCTCAGATAAAAATAGGGATAAAGTAAAATATTTATAAATACATCCATTAATTCTATAGTATATAGATTTTATTGAGTTTAATCTTAATCAAAAAAAGACTTCTTGTATCACAGAAAATACAAGAACCCATTATTTGAATGAAATAAAAGCTATGGGACGGAGATATAAATGGATCCTTTTATCCACGATCGGATTATATTTATTTGATACACTGTTGTCAATATGAATGTTGAGAAAAGAATACAAAAGAAAAAACAATTTATAAATCTAACTAACAATTCCAATTTCAATCAATTAGACAATTAGACAATTAGAATTATAAGAAAAAATAAGAAAAAAAAAAAACTAAGGACTTGTGTTGGATTGGCACTATATATAATATTTCTATACAACACAACATTGATACAACATTGATACAATATTGGTGGAAAAAAAAATTAAGTAAAAAAATGAGGTTTATTCACTAAAATAAGCAAGTGAAATCCTTTGTGTTTTTTTATTTGTTCTGACAGTAATCTCAAAATTTTATATTTATAGACCCGATTACTTCATTTATTTATTCACTTAATCTTTTTCTATCTATTTTATATATATCAATAAAATTTATATCAATAAAATATAAATCGATTTTTGTCGTTATAAAAATAAAAGACACTCTTTTATAGTAACAATAATAAATTTAGTATGATATAAATAGAACAAAAGAGGAAATAGCAAAGAAACAAAAAGGTTATACAAGGCTATATACAAATCATCCACATTTTTTTTATTTCATTAATTGAATTTTATTTGTTGATTAGGGCGAAGTTCCGTAAAAACCCCCGCCCTTTTTGAAATATCATGAACAGTTCCTGTAGGTTGAGCACCTTTTTCAAGGAAATATAGAATAGCAGGAACATTTAAATAGATTTGATTCTTTATCGGGTCATAAAAACCCACTTTACGAAGATCTCTTCCCTCTCGTCGGGATCGAACATCAATTGCAACGATTCGATAAATGGCTCATTGGGATAGATGAACAATACTCCCCCCCCCCTAGAAACGTATAAGAAGTTTTCTCCTCGTACGGCTCGAGAAAATTCTAAATTATGTCTATGTATAGAATCATAATAACAAATAGATCCATAAAATCATCAAATTCATTATATTATTGATTTTAGTTTAAATACTTTTTCTTAGTCTTCCCCCCCCCCCAAAAAAAAATTATTTGTATCCTCATAACTCAAGTTGAATAACTCTCAAATAACTCAAAAGAAACCTTTTAGGTATTAAATTTATTGAGTGGTCTCTAACCCTTTTTGTCTGTCTCCTTTAGAATCTATTTTGATTCTTAAATATGATCTGGTTGTTGAGACAATTGAAAACGGTATTTCCTTGTTCCAGGATCTTTATCTTTGCCTTGAATCATTGGGTTTAGACATTACTTCGGTGATCTTTAAATCGTTTCAAAACGGCAGCAACATACCATTTTTTGTGATTTCTTTCTATCAAAGAATCGTATGAATGGTTGATTCCTACGTAATACACTTTACTTTTGATTTGATTTGATCAAAAGAGTTTTACCAATTCCAACAAAATTAACTTTTAAATTTTATCGAATTGGATCCTTTAGATTTATATATCTAAAATATACTTACGAAGTTGTTCCAATTTATTGATCGATACTAACCTTAGATTCTTGCCCTTGAGAAATTAATCAATACGTTCTACTCGAGCTCCATCGTGTACTATTTACATGGCAACACTCTCAAAAATGAGGGTTCCAGTGGAACAGAACAAATGATGTCGAGCCAAGAGCACTTTCGTTCCTATATAATATAAAAAAGTGGTGGATGTAAGAATCCACAGCTGATCATGTCCTTCAAGTCGCACGTTGCTTTCTGCCACATCGTTTTAAACGAAGTTTTACCATAACATTCCTTCAGTTTGGAACCAGTATGTAATTGATTCAATTATGGAATCGTGAATAATCATCGGTTCGGTCGGTACATAATAATCTATACTTTTTTCTTCTATATGAAGAATGGATAATGTATGACGAAGTCTCAACAAGAATTCAATCAATTTAACCCCATTGTTTATAATTTTTTTTTAATTATAACTAACATAACATGAATAAATAAACACGAATAAACAAGTTATTTTGAATCTCTATCTTCAAGTAACGTGATAGGATAAATTCAACAATTTAACACTTCTTAGAGTACCAAGAACTCATAAGAAATCATTAAAAAGATTTAATTGATTGAATAGTTGAATAGTTTCCTACCCTATATCATTATTTGCATAAGGTTTTACAGTAAGTACCATTCGCTTTTTATCATCATTAAGAGAAAGATAAATCCATATTGGATTAAACCATCAATGATTAATAAAAAAAAAAAGACTGATGTAAGGAAAGATTGAAGATTTAGGTTGTTATTTTTTCGTATTTCATATTGTAAAATCAGTAATATTTAACAAATCAAAATTTCGTTTCATATGCGTGTTATTTGAACTCGATTAAATTTGTGAAAAAGATATGATTAATAATAAAAAAAAAAAAAGAAATAAGAATCACATTCTATAACAATATTATACTCTTAAACGGAAGACTGGTCGAAAATATAATCTTTATTTTGATATATTTTATTATGATATAGATTATGATATAGATATATATTTTATTTTTTATTATAGATTAATAAAATGATCGTGGGTCAGGTATGTTCTGGGACGGAAGGATTCGAACCTCCGAATAGCGGGACCAAAACCCGTTGCCTTACCACTTGGCCACGCCCCATTTCTAGTCGACACTAATAAACACTAATATTGGTACTGGTTGTTCGTCAACTCAAGTCTAAATATCTATTATCTATAAAATAGATTACTAGAATTTTTATACATGTAGACGTAGAATTAAACAGAATTTATTGATCATTACATATAATTCAATTAAGATATTGTATGAAAGTATGGTTTATTCTATTCTCTTTTGATTTGAGAATTGAAGGATTTTTGATTGGGTGAGTTCAAATCAAAGAAAGTTTTTTGGTCTATCTTATTTTCTTTTTATTCATTTTTCTTTTCTATGAATAATAACATATTTATAATAATAAAATAATAAAAAACTCAATTTATTAATAACTCAATCAAAATAAATAAAATACAATTATCCTCAAGAACAAAATGTTTGTTATGCTTAATATATTTAGTTTGATCTGTATCTGTCTTAATTCTGCTCTTTATTCAAGTAGTTTTTTCGTCGCCAAATTGCCCGAGGCCTACGCTTTTTTAAATCCAATCGTAGATTTTATGCCAGTAATACCCCTGTTTTTTTTTCTCTTAGCCTTTGTTTGGCAAGCTGCTGTAAGTTTTCGATGATATCTTTAATTTAATAATGTCTAGACAAATTCATGATTTATTGAAAAAAAAAAATTCAAAGAAAAGAATTGATAAGATCAGATAAGTCTTACACCCTCAATTCAAATATTGAAATTCTTGTACAACCGCGAAAAATCTGGATCACCTCACTTTATTTCTTGGTGTCAAAATAAAAAATCAAAATAGTAGGGTATGCGGTATAAAAACGGAGAATCTATTCTCTTTTTTACTAAAAAAAATCTTGGAGATTATGTAATGCTTACTCTCAAACTATTTGTTTACACGGTAGTGATATTCTTTGTTTCTCTCTTTATTTTCGGATTCCTGTCTAATGATCCAGGACGTAATCCTGGACGTGAAGAATAAAAGATAAGGTTTTTGTTTTCCTTGCTTGATTTTTAAATGTTCTTAGTAGGATTTTATCTATTACACATTTTTAACTATTAAAAATAAAAAGAGCTCGCGAAAAATTCGAAAGAAAATACCAAGTCATCAACAAAAACGGAAAGAGAGGGATTCGAACCCTCGGTACGAAAAACTCGTACAACGGATTAGCAATCCGACGCTTTAGTCCACTCAGCCATCTCTCCTCCCAATTGAAAAAGGATAATACTATGTTACATTATAAAAAATAAGGATTGAAAGAGCCCTTCATAATATTTTTTTTTCATCCGAGAGTGCTTTTTAGTTCCACGGCCCGGCTAAGTACTGACCAGGCCGGGCCCGCCATTTATTGTTCCAACGAATCATAAATAATTTTTTTTTATTTGAAAACTAAAATACTTGCTTGTTATTACGATTGGAAACATAAAAACTCTTTTGATTTCTATGATATAGAATCAAATGATATCGAATCAAAGTGTCGTTTCTTATCTTAATTCTTAATTTTTTATATTTATTCTTTATTTTCTTTATTCCTTTTATTTTAGTAAAGTAAATAAATAACAAAAAGGGAGCTGTGGATTCTTGCACAATACATTTTCATGTATGTTATGGCTTAAGTAGTTTTGTCGAGACGTCTAGGTCAAAAACCTCCGGCAAAAAAACACTTGTTATTTAGTTTTAGTTATTGAAATTTAATGAATTCTCTTTTCCGAATCTCATTGGGTTCTCTGATACAACACGTAAACGCTCTAATTTTCATGATTATTTTATGATCCTATCCTTTCTTTTTACTCTTTTAACTTTTTATTACGACCCATTTTCTTGTTCGACAAAAGGTTCATTTATATACAATAATCGGATTGTAGCGGGTATAGTTTAGTGGTAAAAGTGTGATTCGTTCTATAATCCTTTATATAGTTAAGGGGTCTTTCGGTTTGATTAATATTTCATTCCGACCAAAAACTTTATTTCTTAAAAGGATTTAATCCTTTACCTCTCAATGAAAAATTCGAGGAAGAATATACATTCTCGTGATTTGTATCCAAGAATCAATTAAAAATTGAAAAATTGGATTATGAGATTACGAAACATAATTTTTTTTTTATTAGATCAATACTTCTAATTGAATAAGTATGAGTAAAGGATCCATGGATAAAGATAGAAAGTGGCTTTCTAATCGTAACTAAATCTTTAATTTGGAATTTGTATTACGGAAATTGAAGCAAAATGGCTATTAAACAATGACTTTGGTTTACTAGAGACATCGACAAATTTTTTTAGCTCGGTAGAAACAAAATGCTTTTCCTAAGGATTCTCTCACATAGAAATAGAGAACGAAGTAACTAGAAAGGTTGTTATAATATAATCCCCCTCTTTTCTATAGGGATCGTCTAGAAAGCGGGTTGTTCTGAATACATTCAGACAGAAAAGCTGACATAGATGTTATGGGTGGAATTTTTTTTTTCGTTCATGTCTTAATATAGGAATTTATACATCTTCCATAAAGGAGCCGAATGAAACCAAAGTTTCACGTTCAGTTTTGAATTAGAGACGTTAAAAATGATGAATCAACGTCGACTATAACCCCTAGCCTTCCAAGCTAACGATGCGGGTTCGATTCCCGCTACCCGCTTTTACTTTATTTTTTTATTAAATTAATAAGAAATAAGAAAAAAATAGAATTAAATATTTTGAGATTTTTATTATTTTATAAAAAATTTTATGAATATAATTAATGTAATGCATCATTGACTTGAATACGGAATTCCCGGAATTGGTTCAACTATTTTTCCGAACAAGAA